ATGTGAAGTATTTTTGTAGTTGTGTTTGGTGTTTCATATAGTGGGCAAATAAGTAGCTTTTTCCTATAAGTAAATGTGTTGGATTATTTAATGGGAGAGTTTTTTTGACACTGCACTTGGTGCATGTGTTAAGTGTGTGTTTGCAGTACTGTATTTGGTGTTTTATATTTAAAATAATGTTTGTGACACTGTACTTGGTGCATAGTAAGTATATGTTATTAAAAATTTATTTTAATATAACAATGGTCAATAATGATTTTGGCCATGAGTATGTCTAACAAGCATTAATTAACTAATACCATATCTTTACGTATCAAGTCAAGAGTATATGAACGTAAGTACAGTCTAATAGAAGTTGGCAGACATCAGTTATGTGGACCTGAGATTACAGAAAATAAAAAAATACTATATGCCTATAAGACCTTTTGATGTCTAGTGGCCAGATGCCATGTATAGAACTCATTAACCAGAGGCCTCTTAAAAAGAAACGAATGGCCTATTTAAGTATTATGTCCCTGAAAAAACAACCAGAGGCCTCTTAAAAAGAAACGAATGACCTATTTAAGTAATATGGACGTGAAAATATTAACAGAGTACCCGACTCATTAAAGGATTGGTTATTTCTCGAGAAAAGGTAGACTAGGACTGACTATTATTGAACGATATTCATGATGTAGATAAGTACGTATAAGTATGTCTTATAATCATTAATGTTATGTACTGTTACCACTTACCATATCCAATTAAACAGGCAAATGCATAAGACGATATGCTTGAGGTAAATAAACCCATGTACGATTATACATAGCATGTACTAAATATAGACATGTAGTGCTATACTAACCCCTGGGGGGGTGGGGGGGGTACCGAATAATTTGTACGTTGGTAGTAGTATGTTGGGTGGTTGTGGGTGCTGTCAAAGGATAGTTTAATAAAAATTCCGGTTTTGGGGATCGGGAATGAAGGTGTGAGTCTTTCTTCTTTGAATATTTCAGGAGGGTGGTTTTCCTCGTTTCTGGTTTACAAGACCAGTGTTTTTGGTAAACTACTGAAATATTGGTTTAGTATCTTATTTTCAATTAGGTTTGTTGTGGGTATAATGATGAAGATGATGGTGAAGTATAGTAGAGAGGCGATTTGTCCAATAAGGATGAATGGGTTTTCTACTGGTTGACCTCCGATTCATGTTAGGATTAGTAGGTCAGTGGTCAAACATCAGAAGGTAATTTGTGTTATTGGTCGGAATGTAATTGTTCGTTGTTTTGATAGGTGTAGTATTGGTATGAGTAGTAATACTAGGATAGATATAAATAGTGCTAAGACGCCGCCCAGTTTGTTAGGGATTGAGCGTAGAATTGCATAGGCGAATAGGAAGTATCACTCTGGTTTGATGTGGGGTGGGGTGGTTAGTGGGTTCGCTGGTGTGAAGTTGTCTGGGTCTCCTAGTAGGTTTGGGTAGAATAGGACCAGAGTGAGCAGGCATGTAATTATTAGAATGAGACCTAGTAGATCTTTATAGGAGAAGTAGGGGTGGAATGGAATTTTGTCACAGTTTGAGTTTAGTCCTGTTGGGTTATTTGATCCTGTTTCGTGTAGTAATAGGAGGTGTAGTATGGTTATTCCTAGGATGGCGAATGGGATTAGAAAATGGAATGTGAAGAATCGGGTTAGGGTGGCGTTGTCTACAGAGAATCCCCCTCAGATTCACTCTACAAGTGTGGGGCCTACGTATGGAATGGCTGATAAAAGGTTGGTGATTACTGTGGCTCCTCAGAATGATATCTGTCCCCATGGTAATACGTAGCCTACGAATGCAGTGGCTATGACTAGGAACAGTAATATTACTCCTGTGTTTCAAGTTTTGTTGTAGAGATAGGAGCCGTAGTAGATTCCCCGTCCAATGTGAAGGTAGATACACATAAAGAATAGTGAGGCGCCGTTGGCGTGTATATTTCGGATTAGTCATCCGTATTGGACGTCCCGTTGAATGTGTGAGATTGATGAGAATGCTGTGGAGATGTCGGGTGAGTAGTGTATGGCTAGGAAGATTCCTGTGGCTAGTTGTAGAATGAGGCATGCTCCTAGTAATGATCCGAAATTTCATAAAGATGAAATATTGGGGGGGGTGGGTAGGTTGATTAAGGTGTTGTTGATAATTTTTAGTAGTGGATTTGTGTTTTTTATGGTTTGGGTAGTGGTTCCTGTGGTTTTATGTGTCCTTTAGTTGTGTAGTGATTTATTGTTCCTGTAGTTGAATGACAATGGTGGTTTTTCAGGCCACTGGTTTCGGTGTAAGTCCGAGTTGGAACGTATGATTTATTTTTCATTTTTGTTTGGGTTTGGTTTGGTGTTTTGGATAGTTGGGGTGGCTTCTAATATTTCTCCTTATTATGGTATTTTAAGTTTGTTAATGGGGGCGGTGTTTGGTTGTGGGGTGTTGGTGTGAAAAGGGGGGTCTTTTATTTCTTTAGTGTTATTTTTGATCTATTTGGGGGGGATGTTGGTTATTTTTGCTTATTCAGCTACTTTGGTATTGGAGCCCTTTCCTGCTGCTTTTTCTAATTGAGAGGGGGTAGTTAATGTGCTTAATTACATTCTTCTTGTTATGGTTTTAATGTTTATTGGGTCGGACTTGTGGTGTGGTATAGTTGATTTGGGTGATAAAGTGTCTGATTCTGACAGTATGTCGGTTATTCGTGTTGATTTTGTTGGGGTGTCATTGTTTTATTATTTAGGGTGTGTGGTTTTTTTAGTTGCTGGGATTGGGTTATTGCTTACGTTGTTTGTAGTGTTGGTGTTGATTCGTGGTTTGTATCGAGGGGCAGTTCGTGTTATTAGGTGTTGGGTTTTTTATTTGTGTTGTRKTAGGTGTTGGGTTTTTTATTTGTGTTGTGGTTGTGGGTTAAAATAGGAGTGGGATAAATGCTAATAGGTAGATGAATGATAATAGGTAGGCTTTGATTAGGCCTTTTTGTGATGTTGTTATTGTGATTGGGGGTTTTTGATATTTGGTAAGTTCTTCTGGCCCTAAGTTTGAGTATCATATCTGGTCTATGAGGCGGGTTGATTCTTTTTCTGCTTTTGATAATGTTGTGGTTGATGTGGTTCGATGTGTGGTTATGGTTGTGTGGACTTGTATGGGTTTTTGGTGTGTTATGTTGAGTAGGTTTGTGGCAATTAGTAGGCTGATTAGTAAAATTATTAGGGCGGTTAGTTTGTAGCTTGTTGGTAGGGTTAGGGGTGGGATTTGTGATGGGTGTATTGTGAGAGATGTAAATAATCCGGCAACGATGCTTCATTTTGCCAGTTGGGTGATTGGTTTAGTGCATTTTGGATTTTCTTCGTAGTGTGGTAGTGGTTGGTGTATTGGGTGTCCGGTTCATACAGTGGTTAGTACTCGAATGCTATAGATTGTAGTGAAAGAGGTTGAGATTAGTACTAGGATTAGGGCTAGTGTATTTATGTGTGATGTTATAATGCATTCGATAATGGTGTCTTTAGAGTAGAATGCTGAGAGAAATGGTGTTCCTGAGAGGGCTAGGGTTCCAATTGTAAAGCAGGATGATGTAGTTGGGAGGGTTTTGTGTAATGTGCCTATTTTTCGGATGTCTTGTTCTCCGTGTAGGGTGTGAATGACGTTGCCCGCGCATAAGAATAGTATGGATTTGAAGAATGCGTGTAGGCATAGGTGTAAGAAGGCTAGTTCAGGGAGGCATAACCCAATGGTGGTTATTATAAGGCCTAGTTGGCTTAGTGTAGAATAAGCGATGATTTCTTTGATGTCGTTTTTTGTAAGGGCATGGGTAGCTGCGTATAGGGTGGTGATAGCTCCTAGGAATAGGCAGATTGATAGGGCGGTGTAGTTGTTTTCTAAGAGGGGTTGTATGCGGATGAGTAGGTAGATTCCTGCTACAACTATTGTACTGGAGTGTAATAAGGCTGATACAGGAGTTGGGCCCTCTATTGCTGCTAGTAATCATGGATGTATTCCGAATTGGGCTGATTTTGCTATTGCGGCTAGAATGAGTCCTAGTAGTGGTATTATTGGTATAGGGTGTGGTATTGAGTGGATTATTGGTAGGTCTAGTGTGTCTAGTAATAGTAGGAATCAGCATATGTTTATGATCAAACCCACATCACCAATTCGGTTGTAAATAATGGCTTGTATTGAGGATTCATTGGCTTTTGCTCGTGCTCGTCATCATGTGATTAATAAAAATGATATAAATCCGACACCCTCTCAACCGATAAATAGGAGGAATATGTTGTTGGCTGTAGCTAGGGTTAGTATTGCTAGTAGGAAAATTAGTAGGTATTGGGTGAATTTAGTGCGCTGTTTGTCTGTGGATATATATCAGTCTGAATATGCTACAATGGTTCGTGTGATGAATAGGGCAATAGGTATGAATGTGGTTGAGTATGTGTCAAATTTTACGTTAAGGGTAATGTTGAGTGTGTCTGATTTTAAGATAGTGGCGATGGTATAGTCATTTATATAAGAGGATTTTAGGATGAAGAGTAGAATTGATAGGTATAGTGAAATTGTGATGGCTTTTTTTGGGGTTCAGACTCATGTGCTTAGTGTTGGTGATAGTGATAGAATTAGTGGTATGGTAAGGATAAATAGTTGTAGCAGGTATAATGTTTTTAGGTCAATTAGTTGTAGGATATTCATGACTTTTACTTGGAGTTGCACCAAGGGGGATGGTACCTAAAACCATTGGATTACTTCTATCCTTTAAAAGTGAAAGAGCTGGGGTTTTAGCCTCAGTTATAAGAGTTAGCAGCTTTTATTGTATCTCTTTCGGTTTATAAGGAGGTTTTAACTCCTATTTTTAGATCCACAGTCTAATGTTTGTATTAAAACTATATTAACATAATACATTTGAGATTAGTTGTGGTTTTATTATTAGTAATATTATGGGTAGGATGTGTAGTGTTATGATTAGGTGTTCTCGTGTTTGGGTTGGTGGAATGGTTAAGATGTTTGATGGTGATTCACCCCCTAGTTGAGTAGTTGAGAATATATAGAGCGTATATGTAGCTGTTAGGATGGTGCCTAGTCCTGTGACTAAGATAGTAGTATTGGATCAGTTGAATAGTGAGGTAATAATGGATAGTTCTCCTATGAGGTTGATAGTTGGTGGTAGGGCCATGTTAGTAAGGCAGGCAGAAAGTCATCATATGGCTATTAGTGGGAGTAGAATTTGTATGTTGCGTGTTAGGATTAAAATTCGGCTGTTTGTTCGTTCGTAGTTTGTATTTGACAGGCAGAATAGTATGGATGATGTTAAACCGTGGGCAATTATAAGGGTGATAGCCCCTGTTAGTGCTCATTGGGTTTGCACAAGTGTAGAGGCGATAACAAGTCCTATGTGGCTTACGGATGAATAGGCGATTAGTGACTTTAGGTCGGTCTGTCGCAGGCAGATCAGGCTAGTTATGATGATTCCTCATAGTGCTAGCATCATGAATGGATGATATGGATTTTTTAGGGGTGGGTCTAAAATTGAAGATACTCGGATAATGCCGTATCCACCTAGTTTTAGTAGTACACCAGCAAGGATTATTGATCCGGCGATAGGGGCTTCTACATGTGCTTTTGGTAGTCACAGGTGGAGTCCGTATAGTGGTATTTTGATTATGAAGGCGGTTAGTAAGGCGAATCATCATGTTGTGTGAGTTCATGAGTTCTTTGGGTATGGCAGATTGAGTTGTAATATTGGTAGGGATAGAGTACCACTGTGGTATTGTAGTAGCAGTAGGGCAATTAGAAGTGGTAATGATCCAATAAGGGTGTAGAATAGGAAGTAAATTCCGGCGTTTAGTCGTTGTACTTGATTACCCCATCGTGTAATAATAATTAAGGTTGGGATTAGGGTGGTTTCAAATGTGATGTAGAATGTAATTAATTCTGTGGCAGAGAATGCTATAATTAGGGAGGCTTGTAAGAAAACGGTTGTGGAGATAAAGATTCGTTTTCGTAGGGTTGGTTCAGTTATCAGGTGATTTTGACTTGCTAGGATTATTAGTGGGGTGAGTCAGCAAGATAGGGCAATGAGAGGGGCAGAAATGTGGTCGATCCCTAGTGATAGGTTAGAGTATGTTATAGTGTGTCCTGTTAGTGGTTTTATTAATTGTAAGCTTAATAGAGCAATGGTAAAGCTTTGGATAGTTGTTGTGATTAATAGATTTTTTTTGTTACAAAGTATGGTTGTTGGGATTAGTATAATTGTTGGAAGTAAGATTTTTAACATTGTAGTAGGTTTAGGTTGTGTAGTAGGTCTGAGCCATGTGTTCGTGAAGAGGTTACTAGAAGGGAGAGACCTGTTCCAGCTTCACAGGCTGAAAAGGCTAGTATTAATATAGGGGATAGTATAAGGGAAGGTGTTTGTAGTTGTAGGGCTCATATTGACAGGGCGATAAATATTGAGAGTATAATCCCCTCTAAGCAAAGTAAGGTTGAAATTAGATGGGTTCGGTGTAGTGCAAATCCTGTTATACTAATGGTGAAGGCAATAAGATAGCTGAAGTGTAGTGTGGTTATGGGGTGGTCATGGAATTAATCATGATTTGCTAAGTCGAAATTAGTGGTCTTTAATTAGACTAATCACCCATTCTGCTCATTCTAGTCCTCCCTGGGTTCATTCGTAGGCTAGGCCTAGTGTTAGTAGTGCTAGAATAATTAGGGCCCAGGTTATTGAAAAGGTGGGGGTAGATAGTTGGGTGGCTCACGGAATTGGTAGCAGTAGGGCGATTTCTAAGTCAAAAAGTAGGAATAAGATTGCTACTGAGGAAGAATCGGATGGAGAAAGGCAGTCAGGCTGATTCTAGGGGGTCAAATCCACATTCATATGGGGAAAGTTTTTCGTTGTTCGGTTTTATTAGGGCTAATAGGTTGTTTAGTAGTACAAGTATAATTGATAAGGCAAGGGTTATAGTGATGACGATGGTTATTATGTTTATTATCCTCCTTTAGGTGTGTCTAAAACTTAGTGATTGGAAGTCGCTTGTACTATTATACTAGGGGGATATGATCCTCATCAGTAGATTGAGATGAACAGGAAGAGTCAGACTACGTCTACGAAGTGTCAGTATCATGCTGCGGCTTCGAATCCGAAGTGGTGGTTAGAGGTGAAGTGGTATTTCATTTGTCGTAAAAGGCATACAATTAAAAATGTGGATCCAATGATTACGTGTAGACCATGGAAGCCTGTTGCTACAAAGAATGTAGAACCATAAATGCTGTCGGCTATCGTGAATGTGGTTTCGTAATATTCTATGGCTTGTAGGGTTGTGAAGTATAGGCCTAGTAGAATTGTTATGAGTAGGGCTTGAGTTGTTTGGTTTCGGTTGGATTCTATCATGCTATGATGGGCTCAGGTAATTGTAACTCCTGATGCTAGGAGGACGGCGGTGTTTAGCAGGGGGACTTCAAATGGATTAAGTGGTGTGATTCCTATGGGTGGTCAGTGTCCTCCTAGTTCTGGGGTTGGGGCCAGGCTTGAGTGGTAGAAGGCTCAAAAGAATCCGGCAAAGAAGAACACTTCTGATGTGATGAATAGGATTATTCCGTATCGTAGCCCCTTTTGTACTGGCTTGGTGTGGTGTCCTTGGAATGTGCTTTCTCGCACGACGTCTCGTCATCATTGTAATACTGTTACTGCTATATTAAGTAGGCCGATGATTAGTAGGCTGGATGAGTTATAATGGAATCATATAATGAGGCCGGAGGTTATTGCAAATGCGGCTATTCCTCCAGTCAGTGGTCATGGGCTTTGGTTGACTATGTGGTATGGGTGTATTTGTTTGGTTATTTAATGTTTTCTTGTAGGTATAGGCTTAGCAGGAGGACGAATACAATAGCTTGAATAATGGCTACTGCTAGTTCTAGGACTGTTAGGAGGAATAGTACTATTATGGTTGATATAGATAGGACTGGGATGGTGGGTAGTAGGGCTAGTACAGCAGTTGAAGTAAGTTGAATGAGTAGGTGTCCTGCTGTTAGGTTTGCTGTAATACGAACTCCTAGGGCAATTGGTCGGATAAGTAGGCTGATAGTTTCAATTATAATTAATGGTGGGATTAGTGGTATTGGTGTGCCTTCTGGGAGTAGGTGGGCTAGTGAGATAGTTGGTTGGTTTCGTAGGCCAATTAGTACGGTAGCAAGTCATATTGGGATGGCTAGTCCTAAGTTTATAGATAGTTGTGTTGTTGGAGTAAATGTGTATGGTAATAGTCCTAGTAGGTTTGATGTTAGTAGTAGGGCTATTAGGGATGTCAGAGTGATTGATCATTGGTGTCCGGATTGGTTAATTGGTGATATTAGTTGTTTTGTGAATAGATTGGTAGTTCATGATTGGATTGTTATTAGGCGGTTGGTGATTCATCGGTTGTTCTTAGTTGGGAAGATAATTGCTGGTATTAGTAAGCTCAGTGTGATTAGTGGAATTCCAATCTTTTCTGGGGTTGAAAATTGGTCGAAGAAGGTTAGGTTCATGGTCAGGCTCAGGTTTCTTTTTTAGTTTTTTTTGTCTTGTTTATAATGTTGTTATGTGTAAGGTGGGATTTAATTTTAGGTTGTATAATAATGTAAATTAATCAGGTGTAACATAGGATGGATAATCATGGGTTTGGGTTTAATTGTGGCATATCACTAAGGAGGTGTGGTGAGTCTCTTTTTCTAGCTTAAAAGGCTAGTGCTATCCATTATAAGCTTCTATAGTGATTGAAGTGATGATCAGTTTTCAAATTGTTGAAGAGGTGTTGATTCAATTACAATTGGTATGAAACTATGGTTTGCTCCGCAGATTTCAGAGCACTGTCCATAGAATAAACCTGGTTGTATTATAATGAAATTGGTTTGGTTCAGTCGTCCTGGGACCGCATCTGTTTTTACACCTAAGGATGGTACTGCTCATGAGTGTAAGACGTCTTCTGCTGAGATTAGTATTCGAATTGGGGTTTCTATTGGGGCGACTATTCGATGGTCTACTTCTAGGAGTCGTGAGTGGCCACTAATTAGGTCTTGAGTTGGGATTATGTATGAGTCAAATTCTAGGTCTTCATAGTCGGTGTATTCGTATGTTCAGTATCATTGGTGGCCCATAGCTTTAATTGTTAAATGTGGATTATTGATTTCGTCTGTAAGGTATAGTACTTGTAAGGATGGAAGAGCGATTGTAATGAGAACGATGGCTGGTAGAATAGTTCAGATTATTTCTACTTCTTGGGCATCTATGGTGTTGGTATGAGTTAGCTTTGTTGTTATTATAGATGTGATGATGTAAAGTACTAGGGTGCTAATGAGGAATACAATTATTAGGGTGTGGTCATGAAAGTGTAGTAGTTCTTCCATAATTGGAGATATTGCATCTTGGAATTCTAATTGCAGGGGGTGTGCCATTAAGTCGTAAAGGGATTAAACCTATAATCTAATCTTGACAAGATTATGTAATTTTTACTAACGTCTTAGTAATAGTTTAAGGAAGAAACATAATGGTTTATGTGATTGGCTTGAAACTAATTTAAGGGGGTTCGATTCCTTCCTTTCTTGGTCTATAGTATATGTGTGGATTCTTCATAGGTGTGGCTGGATGGAGGGCAGCCGCTTAGTCATTCTACGTTGATTAGTGGTGGTTCAATTAGTACTATTTTTCGTTTTGATGAGAAGGCTTCTCAGATGATGACTAGTATTATGATGACTGCTGCTATGGAGATTATTGATCCAATTGATGAGATGGAGTTTCATATTGTGTAGGCGTCCGGGTAGTCTGAGTATCGTCGTGGCATACCGGCTAAACCTAGGAAGTGTTGTGGGAAGAATGTTATGTTTACACCAAAGAATATTACTACGAATTGTAATTTTGCTCATGTTTGGTTTAATGAGAATCCTGTAAATAGTGGAAATCAGTGGGTAAATCCGGCTATAATGGCGAATACGGCCCCCATGGATAGTACATAGTGGAAGTGTGCTACTACGTAGTATGTATCGTGTAGCACAATATCTAGGGATGAGTTGGCTAGTACAATTCCTGTTAGTCCCCCAATGGTAAATAGGAAGATAAAGCCTAGAGCTCATAGTATAGGGGCATCTCATTTGATTATTCCTCCGTGAAGAGTGGCTAGTCAGCTGAATACCTTAACGCCTGTTGGGATAGCAATGATTATTGTTGCTGATGTAAAATAGGCTCGGGTGTCTACGTCTATTCCTACTGTAAATATATGGTGAGCTCAAACGATAAATCCTAAAAATCCGATGGACATCATTGCTCAGACTATACCCATGTACCCGAATGGTTCTTTTTTGCCAGTATAATAAGCAACAACATGTGAAATTATTCCGAAGCCGGGAAGGATGAGGATGTATACTTCTGGGTGGCCGAAGAATCAGAACAGGTGTTGGTACAGAATTGGGTCTCCTCCACCAGATGGATCAAAGAAGGTTGTATTTAGGTTTCGGTCTGTTAAGAGTATTGTAATGCCTGCAGCTAGTACTGGAAGAGAAAGTAGTAGTAATACAGCTGTGATAAGTACGGATCATACGAAAAGTGGTGTTTGGTATTGTGATATTGATGGGGTTTTTATATTGATTGCAGTGGTGATGAAGTTGATAGCCCCTAAAATTGAAGATGCCCCGGCTAAGTGTAGGGAGAAGATGGTTAGGTCTACAGAAGCCCCAGCGTGGGCTATGTTGCCTGCTAAAGGGGGGTAAACAGTTCATCCTGTTCCAGCCCCGGCTTCAATGCCGGAGGAGGCTAGGAGTAGTAGTAGTGATGGAGGTAGAAGTCAGAAGCTTATGTTATTTATACGTGGAAATGCTATGTCTGGCGATCCAATTATTATTGGGACTAATCAGTTTCCAAATCCACCGATTATAATTGGTATGACTATAAAAAAGATTATGATGAAGGCATGGGCTGTAACAATTACATTGTACACTTGATCGTCTCCTAGTAGGGGTCCTGGTTGACTTAATTCTGTTCGAATTAATAGACTAAGGGCTGTTCCGATTATTCCTGCTCAGGCCCCAAAAATTAGATAAAGGGTGCCAATGTCTTTATGGTTAGTAGAAAATAGTCAGCGGTTTAATATCAWWGGTAAGGTAGCTGAGTGTTTAGCGTTAGGCTGTAGACCTTTTCACGGGGGTTTGATTCCCTCTCTTATCATAGCTCTGTAGTGAAGTTCATGTCAGATTGCAAATTTGAAGATATATCCTAGTAGTGATATCAGAGCTTTAGGTTTGTGTCATATTATAGATAAAAGCCTGATGTATAAGGTGTTTAGCTGTTAACTAAAATGTTCATGGGATCAAAGCCCATTTATCTACCAAGGTCTTAGCTTAATTAAAGTGTTTGAGTTGCATTCAATTGATATAGAATAAAACCCTATAGGTCTTAATCAGAAACTAAGAGGATGACATCTCTTGTTTGGGGCTTTGAAGGCCTCTGGTTTATTATTTATCCTAAGTTTCTTTTTAAATGGAGTATAATAGCATAGGTAGGATTGGAAGCATGGTTGTTGATAGTAGGGTTATTGCGGCTAGGTGGGGTTTTGTATGAGATGTTTTGTGTCGTCATTGTTGGGTGTAGTTGTGGGAGTTTGGGGGGAGTGTGATTGTTGTGTAGTATGCGATTCGTAGGTAGAAGAACAAGCTGAGGAGGGAGGCTATGGCTATTAATGTGGCTAGGGTGGTTATATGTTGTTTGGTGAGTTCTTGAAAGATTAGCCACTTAGGTGAGAACCCTGTTAGTGGGGGTAATCCCGCTAGGGATATTAGTGTTAATATTATTAGTGTATTTAGTGATGGGATTTTTGTTCAAGATAGTATGATTGTGGCCATTTTGTTTGTTTTTAGGAATTCAATTATGAGGAATGTAGTAATTGTTATTACGCAGTACAGGTAGAATGTAAGTAGTGTCAGTTTTGGTGATAAAGTAAGGACAATGGTTATTCATCCGAGATGAGCGATTGATGAGAAAGCTATGATTTTTCGCAGTTGTGTTTGGTTTAGTCCCCCCCACCCCCCCAGGAAGGCGGATGTTAACCCTAGTGACAGTATTAATGGTGTGTTTAGATGTTGAGATGTGGTTGTTAGGATGGTTAGCGGGGCTAGTTTTTGTCAAGTGGTTAGTAGTAGTGCTGTTATTGGAGTGGATCCTTGTAGTACTTCTGGTAGTCAAAGGTGGAATGGAGCCAGTCCTAGTTTTATAGCCAAGGCTACTGTTAGCAATACGCATGATGTGTTATTGTACATAAGTGTTATATCCCACTGGCCTAAATATCAAGCGTTTATGACACTGGAGAGTAGTAGTAGTGTTGAAGCTGCTGCTTGTGTTAGAAAGTATTTAATGGAGGCTTCAATGGCTCGTGGGTGATGTTGTTGTGCAATTAGTGGGATAATTGATAAAGTGCTTATTTCTAGACCACATCATGCCAGAATTCAATGGTTACTTGAAATTGTAAGTAGTGGTCCTATGATTAGACTTGTAGTAATAAGCCCCTTTGCAAGAGGGTTCATTAGTAGAGGAGGGATTTAAACCAACATTGTCGGGGTATGGGCCCGATAGCTTAGTTAGCTGACTTTACTAGAACATAGTATAGTGGAAGTATGTGGAGTTTTGATTTCCATGGGGCAGGTTCAAGTCCTGTTTTTCTAAGGAGACGAGAGGGTTATTAACCTCTATCCTTCACCCTATCAAGGTGATCCTTTGTATTTCGGGCACGTGTCCTATATTATTGGTGGGAGTCCAGAGGTTGTGATGGGTATTGCTATGTGTCATGTACATAGTGCGAGAGTAATTGGTAAGAAGTTTTTTCATAATAGGTGTATTAATTGGTCGTATCGGAATCGTGGGTATGAGGCTCGTACCCATAGGAATCCAATGGATAGCATTACTGTTTTTGTTATTAATGAAAGTGAGAATATTTCTGGTGTGTTTAATATACCTGGATTTAAGAACATAATGGTTGTTAGTGTGTTTATTATTAGAATGTTGGTGTACTCTGCTAAGAAGAATAGGGCGAATGGACCCGCAGAATATTCCACGTTAAAGCCAGATACTAATTCAGATTCTCCTTCTGTTAGGTCGAATGGTGCTCGGTTGGTTTCTGCAAGGGTTGAGATGTATCATATTATTATTAGTGGCCATGATGATGGTATTAGATATAGTGGCTCTTGTGTGGTAGCAAATGTTTGTATGTTAAATCCACCAGAAAATAAGATTATTGACAGTAGGATAATTCCTAATGTTACTTCGTAGGAGATAGTCTGGGCTACTGCACGTAGGGCCCCCATTAGGGCGTACTTTGAATTTGATGCTCAGCCGGATCATAAGATGGAGTATACCATGAAGCTTGATATGGAAATAAGGAATAGTAGGCCTAGATTTAGGTCGGCTAGTGAATGTGGAAGTGGCATGGGTAGTCAAATTGATAGTGCTAATAAAAGGGCTAGTATTGGGGCTATGGTAAATAGTATGTGGGAGGAGTTAGTAGGTTGGATTGGTTCTTTGATAAATAATTTTAGCCCATCTGCCGCTGGTTGTAAAATGCCATATGGGCCCACCAGATTGGGTCCTTTTCGTAGTTGTATATAACCTAATACTTTTCGCTCAATAAGGGTAAAGAAGGCTACTGAGATTAGAATGGGGATGATGTAGGTTAGCGGTGATAGTAGGTTTGGGATGAGCATTATATTATTGGGGAGGGGAATTGAACCCCTGGTTAAAGAGTTTAGGTCTTTTGCATTAATACCTGCTTTGCTACTCCAATGGGCCTTTATTTAAGGTGTGGTTAGTGGGTGGTTGCCTTTGTACTTAGTTTAGTTATGTTCACTAATGCAGAGTATAGCATGTTTTTACATGGGCTATATATTTTCGATCCTTTCGTACTAGAAAATTTGCAATCATAGATAGAAACCGACCTGGATTACTCCGGTCTGAACTCAGATCACGTAGGACTATTAATCGTTGAACAAACGAACCCTTAATAGCGGCTGCACCATTAGGGTGTCCTGATCCAACATCGAGGTCGTAAACCCCCATCATTGATATGGACTCTAAGAGGGGATTGCGCTGTTATCCCTGGGGTAGCTTGGTTCGTTGATCATATATATTGGATCGTTTTGTCGTAGACACTTAGGTTTGTGTTATCTTGGTAGTAATTTTCGGAGGTTTTTTTGTTCTCCGAGGTCGCCCCAACCGAAAGTTTTAAGTCAGGTGTATTGTAAGGTGTTTTCTGTTGAATATTTGGCTGATGATTGTGACCTATACTTAAAGTTCCACAGGGTCTTCTCGTCTTATGTGGTTATTCTCGCTTTTGCACGGGGAGATCAATTTCACTGATTGTTTGTAAGAGACAGATAGAACCTCGTTTAGCCATTCATTCCAGTCTTTATTTAAAAGACGAGTGATTACGCTACCTTCGCACGGTCAGGATACCGCGGCCGTTAAACAGTGTCACTGGGCAGGCATCACTCCTAATACTTGTAATGCTAGGAGCTATGTTTTTGGTAAACAGTCGGGTTCTTTGTTTGCCTAGTTCCTTTTACAAATTTTAATCTTTCTTATATGCATTCCTGTGTTGGGCTAACAGTTTTGTCTATAGGACTGTTTAGTTTTGTTTATCTATAAGTTTAGTTGTTAATAATCAGTAGTTTGTCTGGACTGATTTAAGCTTATGCTTAGAGAAGTTTTTAATTCTTGTTACTCATTTTAGCATTAATTCTTCTATGTAAGTAGAATGGCTCAGTAGGGGTTTGGGGAAGTAAACTTTTATTAATATTTATTGTTGGCTAGCTTTAACGCTTTATTTTAGTGGTGGCTGCTTTAAGGCCTACGGATATGTGTTTAAGAATTTTTTGCCTCCATTATTTGGTTGTTTCCTTTGTTAGTTGGGCTGTACCCCTACTAAATATCTCTTAAATCTCTCTTTAGGTGACTTATTGTTTGTCTGTTGGAGGGTTTAAGGTAGAACTTTTATTCTTTCCTGAGCAACCAGCTATTACTAAGTTCGTTAGGCTTTTCACTTCTACTTATAAGTCTTTCCACCCTTTTGCCACAGGGACGGTTAGGAAGTTTTTGTTATAAACTGCTTGTAAGTAGCTCACTTAGTTTCGGGGTTTCATACTTTAGTTCTCTCTGCTTGAAGTATGCTGGCTAAATCATTATGCAAAAGGTACAAGATTTAATCTTTGCTTTTTGTTGCTTGGTGACTTTCATTTTTTTCACCTTTCCCTTGCGGTACTGTTTTTATAGCTCCGTTGGTCTTTTCCTATCTCCTATACTTAGACAAGTAGAATGTTTTAAGGTTTAAGTGGTTGTGGTGGTTATTATTTGTTGGGTATAGTTAGTTGGCTGGGCTGTGTTTATTGCTCAAGGCAGCCCTTGTTTATTGGGCATTTTTCAGGTGTAAGCTGAGTGCTTTAAGGTTAAGCTATGTCTTGATATTCCAAGTACACCTTCCGGTATACTTACCATGTTACGACTTGCCTCATCTCTATGTGTTATGGGGTGGTTTATTTATAAGTTGTTGTTTTTTGATGAGGGTGACGGGCGGTGTGTGCGCGTCCCAGATCCGGGTTAATGGGGGCTCTCTGCTCTCACATTACTGCTAAATCCTACTTTTGGGTCCGTATTTCAGGGCTCTTTCCGTTAATATTTCTAGTGTAGAAAATGTAGCCCATTTCTTCCATCTCAGTTGGCTACACCTTGACCTGACTTGTTAGTTGTGTAAACTGTTGTGCTTACTTTTGTTCCTTAGTAGGGTAAGCTGTGGACGGAGGTATATAGGCTGTGGGCAAGAGGTGGCGAGGTAGATCGTGGATTATCGATTATAGAACAGGCTCCTCTAGGTGGGTTTGGGGCACCGCCAAGTCCTTTGAGTTTCGAACATTTGGTTTGTAGTTCTCTGGCAAATTTTTTAATATTAAAAAAATTTAGGTTTAGGACTAAGCATAGTGGGGTATCTAATCCCAGTTTGTACCTTAGCTATCGTGGGTTCAAATTGGTCTATATGTTAAGGTTGTTTTCACAGTGTAATATGGTGTATATTAACTTATAACAGAAGGATTGTAGGTTTATCTTAATTTTTTTGATTATTTTTAATCACGTTTTATGCCGTTTTGTTGTTATTTTGGGCTTCTTGTATAGCCGCGGTGGCTGGCACAAGGATTTACCGGCCCTGGTTTTACTATAAATAAGTCAAGCTTTTCGCTTATAGCTTAATGTTTGTCACTGCTGAGACCCATGGGGGTGTGGCATTGCTAGGTGTTTTGGGCTGTCATGGTGTGCCTGATACCTGCTCCTTGTTCTTTTGATGGGTAAAGAAATTAGGGTGTTTTCACTGGGGTGCTGATACTTGCATGTGTAGTTTTAGTAAGAAATAACATTAAGACTAGGACCAAATCTTTTTGTTTTTGGGGTAATTAATACCCATCTTGGCAGCTTCAATGCCATGCTTTGGTATAAGCTACAATAAC